GTTATGGAAGAAGGAACCGAGAAGGAGGTATCAGCAACAACTGGTTTTATTACGGGGCAGCTCATGATGTTCATATCGATCTATTATGCGCCTCTGCATCTAGCATTGGGTAGACCTCATACAATAACTGTCCTAGTTCTACCGTATCTTTTGTTTCATTTCTTCTGGAACAATCACAAAAACTTTTTTTATTATGGATCTACTACCAGAAATTCAATGCGTAATCTCAGCATTCAATGTGTATTCCTGAATAATCTAATTTTTCAATTATTCAACCATTTCATTTTACCAAGTTCAACGTTAGCCAGATTAGTCAACATTTATATGTTTCGATGCAACAACAAGATGTTATTTGTAACAAGTAGTTTTGTTGGTTGGTTAATTGGTCACATTTTATTCATGAAATGGGTTGGATTGGTATTATTCTGGATACGGCAAAATCATTCGATTCGATCTAATAAGTACCTTGTGTCAGAATTGAGAAATTCTATGGCTCGAATCTTTAGTATTCTCTTATTTATCACCTGTGTCTACTATTTAGGCAGAATGCCGTCGCCTATTGTCACTAAGAAACTGAAAGAAACCTCAGAAACGGAAGAAAGGGGAGAAAGAAAGGAAGAAAGCGATGTAGAAACAACTTACGAAACGAAGAAGACTAAACAGGAACAAGAGGGATCCACCGAACAAGACAAAGATAACCCAGTTTACGAAGATTCTTATCTTGATACCCATCAAGATAATTGGGTATTGGGAAAACTTAAAGAAGAGAAAAATGAAAAAACTTATTTCTGGTTTGAAAAACCTATTGTCACTTTTCTTTTCTTAAAGTAAACTAGAAAACTAGAATTGAAAAAATAAAAAAATTAATAAAAAGATTAATACATAAGATAAATATAAGAATAAATAAGACGATATCCGTCCACCCCCCATGTATTTGATCCCCTCTCCTATAAAGAAACTAGCAACACCGACCCCGTTCGTAATTCCATCAATTATATGTCTATCAAAAAACTGAATTAGTTCAGCTAATCCTCTTACACCCGCAGTAAAAATCTTAGTATAAAAAATATCTATGTAACCACGATTATATGACCAATTGTATATACCATTTTTTACTTGGTCCAAGAGAATTCTCTTGGGGCTCTTCTTCACAAATGAATTGACTAAGCCCAAATTCTGTAGAGATGAATAAACAGATCCATATAAAATGGATGCTACAAATAATCCCAAAAGAGCTATACTTACCGAAAAAACTGCATTTTTCAAAAACTCATACCAATCCGAAGAATCCTTCGAATTTTGATGGAAAAAATCCGCGGACGGAGTTAACCATTTCGACAATAGATCAAAATCTATTACTCCTCGGTCAAAATTAATTCCGATTGCTCCAATGAATAAAGTAAATAGTACCAATACAAGCAGGGGAAATAACATAGTATTGTCCGATTCGTGAGGATAGGTGTAAGTGTATTTATTTCTAAAGTAAGTACTAAAGTATCGTACTCTATTTCTTACATTATCATCAATTCGATATATATCTTTTGAAAAAAAAGATACCTTATTATTCATTGTTGATAAAAGTAAATTTCTATTGACTGCTTTTGGTACTTCTTTTCCCCATAAGGATATTGAATAGAAAGAAGTATTTTTAGTGCTACTGTAATTTTGAAAATGAATTCGCAAACGTCCATCAAAAGTAAGTAAATACATCCGAAACATATAAAATGCGGTTAATCCTGCTGTGAAGGAAGCTATTATTGCGAAAATTGGTGAATACAACCAACTATCATTAAGAATTTCGTCTTTGGACCAAAAACAAGCAAGAGGTGGAATACCACAAAGAGAGAGCGTACCTAATAAAAAAGTAATTCTTGTAATTGGAACATATTTTGTTAAACCCCCCATAAGAACCATATTTTGACTTTTATCTGGTGAATATCCAACAATGGGTTCCATTGAATGAATAATGGATCCGGATCCCAAAAACAATAAAGCTTTCGAATAGGCATGGGTGATCAAATGGAATAAAGCGGCTCGATAAGAACCTATACCCAGAGCTAACATAATATAACCCAATTGAGACATTGTAGAATAAGCTAAACTTCTTTTAATGTCTCTTTGAGCAAGAGCCAAAGTGGCTCCAAATAATACTGTTATTACGCCTATTAAAGAAATGAGATTCATTATGTAAGGTATAACTGTGAAAAGAGGAAGAAGCCGAGCTACAAGAAAAATTCCCGCTGCTACCATAGTAGCAGCATGTATAAGAGCCGAAATGGGAGTAGGTCCTTCCATAGCATCAGGTAACCATATGTGAAGAGGGAATTGTGCGGATTTAGCAACTGCACCGACAAATAAAAAAGAAGCACACAGAGTAGCAAATAAAGAATCCACTCCATTATTACGAACTAAGTTATTAACTATTCCGAACAAATCCCGAAATTCTAAACTACCAGTTATCCAATAAAGTCCTAAAATTCCTAATAATAAACCAAAATCCCCTATACGATTGGTTACAAAAGCTTTTTGACAAGCACTTGCCGCAATTGGACGTGTGAACCAAAAACCTATTAATAAATACGAACACATTCCTACAAGTTCCCAAAAAATATAAATTTGTATCAAATTGGAACTAGTAACTAATCCCAACATAGAAGTATTGAAAAAACTCATATAAGCAAAAAATCTCAAATATCCTTGATCGTGAGACATATAATTGTCACTATAAATAAGAACCATGATTCCAACAGTAGTAATTAATATTGACATAATAGAAGTAAGTGGATCGATCAAGTGTCCGAACTCTAAAGAAAAATCATTATTGACAGTCCAAGACCATAGATATTGATAGATAAAATTTCCATTTATTTGCTGAATAGACAGATTGGCCGAAAACACCATAGCTATACTTAGCATCAAAACACTTGGAAAAGCCCACATACGACGAATATTTTTTGTTGCTGTCGGAATAAGCAGAAGTCCAAATCCTATTAACATAGAAACTGGAAATGGAAGAAAAGGTATTATCCATGCATATTTATATGTATGTTCCATAAAAAACAAATTTTCATTTTTTTTTATAATTGTTTCCGATTCACCAATTCTTATCGCTTTCGAAAGGAACAATAAAAAAATCAACAAAAAAAGATATGAAATACCTCAAATATTTTGATTTTTCATTATTTTCACTTTTTTCAGATATTGAAAATATTCAAAAAGTTCTAATTCGTTGGTCAAATGATATGACCAAATAGCTAGCTAAGAGTAATTACTTAGTTATTAACTTTATTAACATTAACTAAAAAAAGATATTTATTAAAATGGGTAATATGAGATTTTGAATCATTCTACAACAACTATACTACCATTCTATTCTGGCAATATGTAACCATATCATATACTATAGTATAGTAAGTAACCATATCATATACTATAGTATAGTAAGTAAAAACAATTATACCAAAACAGTATAATATGGATTATAGTATGCATTAATAAATCAACAAAAAAAAAAAAGACCTAATTATTCTAGTGAATTTTTTTGTAGTAATTATCTAACTCATTGCGGAACTGATTGATTGGATTCCAATCCAATAAGAAAGTATCAGAAATCTTATAATACTCCCTACCTCGTGTAGAACTGAATTTTTAAAAAACAAATGAGTTCCCCTTCTTAGGTAATGGAATGTCTTGTTTAACATATTAACTACTAGTTGTAGTTAAAGTTTGAACTTAAATTATAGACACGGCACTATGAGCTTATTCAATTAGAACTAATAGTCATAAAAATTCCTTTTCTAATTTTCCCTTCTTTTCCTCTATTTTTTCCTTAGTGTGTTATACGTGACATGCATGTATATATTCATATATAAATAATACATTTGTATTGTATGTTAAGAAAAAACGATTATCGACGGAATTAAGTATAGAAAATGACTAAAAAGAACAATCCATTTTGAGCAATACATGTCTTTCACATACAACAATAAAAATGAGTAACTTTTTTTTGAATGGCAGTTCCAAAAAAACGTACTTCTATATCAAAAAAACGTATTCGTAGAAATATTTGGAAGAAAAAGGGATATTTAGCTGCCATAAAAGCTTTTTCTTTAGCAAAGTCAGTTTCTACCGGAGATTCAAAAAGTTTTTTTGTGCGACAAACAAGTAAGAAAATCTTGGAATAATCTGAATTTCCATGGCTCAAAGAACTTCCAATTTTGGAATAGGAATAATTCCCATTAACTAATGTATTGAACTCCTCAAGATTAGTTAGAACTAGCTGCTATAATATGTAGAATACGAATTTATCTGTCTGCTGGTTCTAAGCATTATTATTATTATTTTCATTTTCTTTTCCCAATAGAAAAAATCTTTCTTTTTTCTATTGGGAAAAGAAAATGAAATTGTGATGGATATAAAAACTCTTTTGTTTTAGTATATGCCTAACTCAAGACCTAATTGGTTTGATATTATCATAAATTCGAAATTATGTACACAACAAAGAACAAAGAGTATTATTAATAGTTAATTAATACTTAATGATACTAAGAAAGTATCGAAATTGTTAGAAAAATTCCTTTAATTTAGTAATTAAAATGTGATACATATGAAATCCTATTTATTTCATTTTGTTAAGTGAGAAAATCAATCTCTTTGACGATTTGTTTTTCATTTATCTGATTTCACGAATTCAAAATAAATAAAGAAAAAATAGAAGAAGGGGGCAATTCTTATCTTAGTCTCTATCTCGATGGAAAACAAAACTTTCAAGTTCCAATTGTTCCGGGAGAACTTAGTATATATATAGTGCGTAAAAGTTGACTGTTTAAACTGAACCTACAATGACACTAACCAAGAATTATTGAAAATGAATTGAGTTTAAAGGAGCTCTTATTCATCCGTTCTAATGTTTACTAAACTATATTGAATCCTTGAATCTAGATCTAGACGATTCAACATGAATTGACTATTATTATTTCAAGCAAGCCGCTATGGTGAAATTGGTAGACACGCTGCTCTTAGGAAGCAGTGCTAGAGCATCTCGGTTCGAGTCCGAGTGGCGGCATACTCAAAAAGAGATACAATGAATCCTATAATGTATTTAATTCCCGATTTCAATTCTGTAATGGGACCTTTTTTATGTATGATATTTGCGACTTTAGAACATATATTAACTCATCTTTCTTTTTCGATCATTTCAATTGTGATTACGATTCATTTGATAACCCTATTAGTCCACGAAATCATAGGGTTACGTGATTCATCGGAAAAGGGAATGATCGCTACTTTTTTATCTATAACAGGATTATTAGTTACTCGTTGGATTTCTTCGAGACATTTTCCATTAAGTAATTTATACGAGTCATTAATCTTCCTTTCGTGGAGTTTTTCCATTATTCATATGATTTCCAAGATATGGAATCATAAAAATGATTTAAGTGCAATAACCGCGCCAAGTGCCATTTTTACCCAAGGTTTCGCCACATCGGGTCTTTCAAGTGAAATGCATCAATCGGCAATATTAGTACCTGCCCTACAATCTCAGTGGTTAATGATGCACGTAAGTATGATGTTATTGAGCTATGCAGCTCTTTTATGCGGGTCGTTATTTTCAGTCGCTTTTTTAGTCATTACATTTCGAAAAAACATCGATATTTTTTGTAAAAGCAAAAATTTGAAAATTCAGTCATTTTTCTTTGGCAAGATCGAATACTTGAACGAAAAAAGAAGTGTTTTTAAACACACTTCTTTTCTTTCATTTCGAAATTATTACAAATATCAATTAACTCAGCGTTTGGATTATTGGAGTTATCGTGTCATTAGTTTAGGGTTTACCTTTTTAACCATAGGTATTCTTTCTGGAGCAGTATGGGCTAATGAGGCATGGGGATCTTATTGGAATTGGGACCCCAAGGAAACTTGGGCATTTATTACTTGGACCATATTCGCGATTTATTCACATACTAGAACAAATCAAAGTTTGCAAGGTACGAATTCGGCACTTGTAGCTTCTATAGGATTTCTTATAATTTGGATATGCTATTTCGGGATCAATCTATTAGGAATAGGTCTACATAGTTATGGTTCATTCACATTAATATCTAATTGAATAAATTCCATGAGGAATACATAAGAACATCGTCCCATATATAACGAAATTTTGTGCGAGTTTTTGAGAACCATTTGAATGATTTCTTGAGTCAAATGGTTCTCAAAAACTTGGGATACATCTTATTACAATTCTAATTCACTTTATTTTTTTGTGTTGTACAGCGAATGATTTCAAAAATCTTAAAATAAAATTCAAAATTATAAGACTTTGCTTTCTGTCTCATTAATGAAAACAAAACTATCTATAAAAATAATTAGATAGGATAGCTTGCACTTTGTCAACTGATAGCGAGAGAACGAAATCCGGAAAAATACCAATTCCTATTACGGGTAAAAAGATACAGATTGAAACAAATAGTTCTCGTGGCCCAGAATCCAAAAAATTGGAGTTTGGAGCATTGAATAATTTGTATCCATAGAACATCTGACGTAACATAGATAATAAATAAATAGGAGTTAATATCATTCCAATTGCCATTACAAAGGTAATTAGCATTTTGGGCATTAAAAGATATTTTTGGCTGGTAATTATTCCAAAAAATACTACTGATTCCGCAACAAAACCACTCATTCCCGGCAATGCAAGAGAAGCCATCGAGAAACTACTAAACATGGTAAATATTTTTGGCATTGGGATGGATACCCCCCCCATTTCGTCTAGATAAACAAGACGTATTCTATCACAACTCGTTCCCACCAAGAAAAAAAGTGCAGCACCAATAAATCCATGAGAGAGTATTTGTAAAATGGCTCCGTTGAGTCCCATGTCGGTTATAGAACCAATTCCTATAATTGTGAAACCCATGTGAGATACGGAAGAATAGGCTATTCTCTTTTTAAAATTGCGTTGACCGAACGAGGTTGAAGCTGCATAAATTATTTGCATTGTCCCTACTATCACCAACCAGGGACAAAATATAGAATGGGCGTGCGGTAATAATTCCATATTGATCCGAATCAATCCATATGCTCCCATTTTTAATAAGATTCCAGCTAGAAGCATACATGTACTGTAATGTGCTTCTCCATGGGTATCTGGTAGCCATGTATGTAGGGGTATAATCGGTGATTTGACGGCATAAGCAATAAGAAAGCCCAAATATAATATTATTTCTAATGTCACAGGATATGACTGATTAGCTAATCTTTCAAAATCCAATGTCGGTTCATTGGAACCATATAAACCCATACCTAGAACTCCTATTAAGAGAAAAATGGAACCCCCCGCAGTGTACAAAATAAACTTTGTAGCCGAGTACAAACGTTTCTTTCCTCCCCACATGGATAAAAGTAAGTAAACAGGAATTAATTCTAACTCCCACATGATAAAAAAAAGTAAAAGGTCTCTAGAAGAAAATAATCCTATTTGACCACTGTACATTGCTAACATCAGGAAATAGAACAATCGCGAATTTCTAGTAACCGGCCAAGCTGCTAAAGTAGCCAAAGTAGTGATAAATCCGGTCAGTAAAATAGGTCCTATGGAAAGTCCATCGATTCCCAGTCTCCAGTGAAAATCAAAAATATTTATCCATTTAGAATCCTCCTCTAATTGAATTAACGGATCATCCAATTGGAAATGATAACAGAATACATAGGTTGTTAGAAGGAGTTCTCCCATACAAATACATAGAGTATACCACCTAAAGACTTTATTCCCCCTATGAGGGAGAAAGAAAATTGAAGAACCCGCGAATATCGGCAAAACTACAAGTATTGTTAACCAAGGGAAATAACTCGTGATAAAGACAAGATACGTTTTGGCCAAAAACCCGTGCTCGGAATAATATATTTTATCGAGTACGGGCTTTTGTCGGTAAAAAGGAATCAAATGATTCAAGTGGAGTTTTTTATAACGTATCAATAAGATAGACCCATGCTGCGAGTTGTTTCATGCCATAAATAAACACGGACACTCAAAAAATCTGTTGGACAGGCGGATTCACATCTCTTACAACCTACACAGTCCTCGGTTCTTGGCGCGGAAGCAATTTGCTTAGCTTTACATCCGTCCCAAGGTATCATTTCCAATACATCTGTGGGGCAGGCTCGTACACATTGAGTACACCCTATACATGTATCATAAATTTTTACTGAATGCGACATTGGGTCTATAAATTCCAGTTTTGAACATAAAAAATTTCGATCTGGTAAAGTAAAATCAGTAGTAAATGAATTATATAATTGATATTGTAGACACCAGACGAATCGGTGGTTTATCAAAAAAATCTTAAGAATTAATATTTTTCTAAATCTGTTCATGAGAAAAGACCAAGAGACTTTGATTTTCGTTTCAACAACCATGATCATACAAGTCACATGTGAGACTTCACATTGGCCAACGGATCGTCAATATTTCAATATCAATAGTAATATATTTCCACATTACTATACATATTACTAAAAAAAAAAAAATGAAATAATTAAAATAAAATTTTTTATATATTTTTTTTATATATTTTTATATTTATATATTTTTATATTTATATATTATAAAATTTATATAAAATTTATATATATATTATATTATGTCTTTATTTATATGATAGTTATGACTAATTATTCAACAAATTAGATTGATTGATACGAGTTGATTTTCTGTTACGATAGATCGATGAAACAATAGCTAGCCCAATAGCTGCTTCCGCCGCCGCAATGGCTATAACAAAAATTGAGAAAATGTCTCCTTTTAATTGGCGACTATCAAATATATCAGAAAATGTTACGAGATTAATATTAACCGAATTTAGTATAAGCTCAAGACACATAAGTGCTCGAACCATATTTCGACTTGTGATCAATCCATAGATACCGATCGAAAATAAATAGACACTCAAAAAAAGTACATGTTCGAACATCATTGACTAACTCCTCATGAACCCCGATTCATTTCAATATGAACAACAATTCAACCGATTTGATTGACTAGAATCGAGCAATTACAGAAAAAAAGAAGTACTTACAGTAGATTAAACTAAAAACTTTCCCTTTTTCATTTGATTTTTAATTTCTAATAATTTTATTAATTCTAAGTATTTATTATTGACGAGCCATAGTAATTGCGCCTATCAAAGAAACTAAAAGAATTATAGAAATGAGTTCAAACGGAAGATAAAAATCTGTTGATAAATGAATTCCAATTTGTTGAACGTTACTTAGAAGGTCCTGCTCTATAATCTGGTTTGATCTTGTAGTCCAAATAATTCCGTACCATGACGTATCTGGGATAGTAGTAATTAATGAAAAAAGAATACTTGTACAAACCAGTGAAGTGACCCCATCTCCAACAGTCCAAAGATAGGAATCGTTGGAATATTCTGAACCATTCATGAACATAACAGCAAATATGATTAAGACATTTATGGCTCCCACATAAATAAGGAGCTGTGCGGCAGCTACAAAATAGGAGTTTGATGGAATATAGAATAAGGATATACAAACAAGAACCAATCCCAATGAAAAGGCAGAATAAATTGGATTGGTAAATAATACTACTCCTAGACCTCCTAATATAAGAAATGATCCCAGAAACACTACAAGTATATCGTGTATTGGTCCAGGTAAATCCATTATGTATAACAGATAAATAAGTCGAAATATTTCATGACCTTACTAAATAGTCCAGGAAAGAGAAGGGTGTTACCCTTATTTTTTTCTTGTATATGATGGGTTCCTAATTGAATTAAAGCTTAATATGGATTAACGTAGATATAGATAAAGTTATTGGCCAATAATACTCTTTTTTATCTGAAAGAAAAAAGAAAAGAATAGTTGGAATTTTATATTTAGAAATCATCACGAAAACATATTCTCGCTTTAAATCAAAGAGTAATTCTCAACAATCAATAGTTATTAGTTATTATTTGTTTTGTAGTTTCCGACCAACCAAAATAAAAGAGACTTGGCTCCTTTATCTCAAATATTTCAAAAGAAAATCTTAGTAATCGGTAATCGTTCTTGAATCAAGGGGTTTATCTTTTTCCATTTTGATTTGAGTCGAATTCATAACTGTTTGAATTGTGTAATCTCCAATTACTGACATTGGTAACCGACCCAAAGCAATTTGATTATAATTCAATTCGTGACGATCATAAGTGGAAAGTTCATATTCTTCAGTCATCGATAAACAGTTTGTTGGACAATACTCGACACAGTTACCACAAAATATACAGACCCCCAAATCAATACTATAATTAAGCAATTGTTTCTTTTTAATATCTTTTTCAAATCTCCAATCAACAACGGGTAGATCTATGGGACATACACGAACACATACTTCACAAGCAATACATTTATCAAATTCAAAGTGGATTCGACCACGGAAACGCTCTGATGTGATCGATTTTTCATAAGGATATTGAATAGTTACAGGTAAACGGTTTGTATGGGATAGGGTAATTATGAAACTTTGACCAATGTACCTTGCAGCTCGTATTGTTTGTTGGCCATAATTTATGAACCCGGTCACCATAGGGAACATATTGTGGATCTCCGTGAATAAATTGATGTTTCTTTCTCTTGTTTGAGATCGTTTATGAATCTGGAATATCGTTATCCTATTCTGTTATTTATAGTGAAACAAGTTGGGAAGAAGTTGTCAATAATAGATTACCCAAAGAAATAGGTAAAAGAAATTTCCATCCAAGATTTAATAGCTGGTCCATTCTCATCCTAGGTAAAGTCCATCTTGCTGTGATAGGAATGAACAGAAACAAATAAGCTTTAGCTAATGTAATAAATATACCAATTGTCATTCTAAAGACTCCAGCCATTTTATTTATTCCGAAAAGTTCAGGAATGGATATGTACGGAATAGAGAAATTCCACCCGCCTAAGTAAAGAACTGTTATAAATAATGAAGAAACTAATAAATTTAGGTAAGAAGCAAGGTAAAATAGAGCGTATTTGATACCTGAATATTCCGTTTGATAACCTGCTACTAATTCCTCCTCTGCTTCTGGTAAATCAAAGGGTAATCTCTCACATTCTGCTAGAGAAGAAATTAGAAAAACAATAAACCCTATAGGCTGACGCCAAAGATTCCACCCCCCAAAACCATATTTTGACTGTGCCTCAACTATATCAACTGTACTTGAACTATTAGATAATCATAGTCGATAATAACATCACTGTTCGCATCGCTATTTCAAAACCGTACATGAGACCTCAGCTTCATACGGCTCCTCTATGGTCACAAATAAATGTAAGGACTTGTTCGGTATTATCACTATCTTTAGATAGTAAATAGAATAAATATACATCGGGAGTCCAAAATTAGACCAATGAAATTCCGTCTGCTAGAATAAAAAAAGGGTGCTTCCGAATTGATCTTATCCTTTAGAATTTCAATTTCTCTTTGTTCGGTAATAACTTAATCCTTCAATAAAATACTCGTTATATCAATAAATATGTTCTATCAATAACTATAACTATAAAGAAAAACTATAAAGTATAAAGAAAGAATTTGAAAGAATTTGGCATTAATTCCAAATTCATGATAAGAATTCCATATGTATGTATAGATATGGGTGGGGAAAAGAAATAAAAAATAAAGATCTTTATTTATTATTTTTCATTTTTCTCATTCTATTTTTGCATTTCATTTCTTTTGTTCCTGTTCTTCTTTCTCAGAGGAGGGAGTACTCTGAAAAACAATACAATTACAATAAAGGATTAATTCGTTTTTGATAGTCATTTCTTTAATCAGTGAATAGGAGCATACTCTAGATCGGAATCATGGGGAAGTACTGCTTGGTCATTTCTACCAACTTAAAGTCCTCATTATGATTCGTTTTATCCACAGTTTTCCGCAAAAATACCCTTTTTTGATACCTTACGTTATCTCCATTACTAATCTTTTGTGTACCTTGGTGTTCCTAACTGTCCACTGATTTTTGATTGATCCCCGGTATGGTAATACATACAAGATAGTAGTGGAAACCCCATACAGTTGATCTTTTGTACCCGCTTCAAGATATGATAATGAGTCAAAGAATCTTAATCTTGGGGTAAACAGTTTACACTGCTTATGTTTATATTCTTGTACATAGGGAACGAGATTTTATCTTCTTACTGCAAATTTCTAAGCAGTTTGATTTTACTCATATAACTATCTAGCTTAACTCATCAACCCTAATGATGAATAAAAAATGAAAATATCCATTCAATATATTCAACCTCTTTACTTTATTTCTAGAGAGGAGGGAAAATAATCATGTTCCAACGAATCACACGTAGAGATATTGATAACACACAGAGAGTTAATGGTATTTCATAACTAATAGATTGAGCAGCAGCCCGTAGACCACCTGAAAAGGAATATTTATTATTCGATCCATATCCTGACATAAGAAGTCCAATAGGAGCAATACTTGAAATGGAGATCCATAAAAAAACACCTATACTGAGATCGGCCAAAACAAGGTGATATCCAAAGGGAATTACTAAATAACTTAGTAGAACTGATATGACCGCTATAGACGGTCCCACGCTGAACAAACGAATATCTCCTCTGGATGGGAGGAGGTCCTCTTTAAAAAGTAATTTGGTCCCGTCCGCTAGAGCTTGAAGAATTCCTAACGGGCCGGCATATTCAGGCCCAATACGTTGTTGTATTGCTGCGGATATTTCTCTTTCTAACCACACAATTACTAGTACCCCTATTGTGATTCCCAATAGAAGGGTGAAAATAAGAACAAAGATCCATATGAGTCCATAGACTTCTTTTAAGGATTCCGATCTAGAAAAAGAATTGATAGCTTGTACTTCTACTTCTGTTGTATCAATTATCATTTCAACGATCAACTTCTCCCATAATGATATCTATACTACCTAGTATCGTCATGATATCAGCCAATTTCATTCTTTTAACTAGTTGAGGGAGAATTTGCAAATTGATGAAACCGGGTGGACGAATTTTCCATCTCCAGGGGAAAACACTACTATCTCCTATCAAATAAATTCCTAATTCCCCTTTTGGGGCTTCTACTCTCACATAAAGTTCTTGTTTCGACAATTCAAAATTTGGTGAAAGTTTTTTAGTAATAAATCTATATTCAAAATTATTCCATTCGGGATTTTTTGCTCTATCAAAGCGTCGAACTTCTAAATTCTCATAGGGTCCTCCGGGAATTCCTTCTAGAGCCTGTTGAATAATTTTTATAGATTCCTTCATTTCACCGATTCGTACTAAATAACGAGCTAGTGAATCTCCTTCTTTTTGCCATTGGACTTCCCAATCGAATTTATTATAACACTCATAATGATCAACTTTACGAAGATCCCATTGGATTCCAGAAGCTCGTAGCATCGGTCCTGATAAACCCCAATTTATTGCTTCCTCTCCACCAATAATGCCCACTCCTTCAACTCGTTCCAAAAAAATTGGATTCCGCGTAATAAGTTTTTGATATTCAACAATTCCTGTTAAAGAATAATCGCAGAAATCCAAACATTTATCTATCCAACCATAAGGTAGATCGGCAGCAACTCCCCCAATACGGAAATAATTATGCATCATTCGCATACCTGTAGCGGCTTCGAATAGATCATATAACAATTCCCTTTCTCTGAAAATATAGAAAAAGGGAGTCTGTGCACCGATATCCGCCATAAAAGGTCCAAGCCATAACAAATGAGAAGCTATACGACTCAGTTCTAGCATAATTACTCTAATGTAAGTGGCTCTTTTAGGTACTTGAACACTTTCCAATCGTTCTGGTGCATTTACTGTTATTGCTTCTGTGAACATAGTGGCTAAATAATCCCACCGTGTTACATAAGGCAAATATTGTATAATTGTTCGATTTTCCGCTATTTTTTCCATCCCTCTGTGTAAATAACCCAATACGGGTTCACAGTCAATAACATCTTCACCATCGAGAGTAACGATCAGTCTAAGAACACCATGCATTGATGGGTGGTGAGGACCCATATTAACTATCATGAGATCTTTTCTTGTAGCCGGTACAGTCATATCTTTTTTTCCTTAATTCATTATTCCATGAATTTATCAAAATGAGGTTCATCAAAATGAAAAATCTAATAACTACTATTAACTAATAACTAAAGAACAAAATTCAAACCAATCTTAAAATTAACGAGTTTTTGACTCCCGAATACCCAACTGACCAATCAATTTCTTATAACGTATTCTATTTTTCTTTGACAAATAATCTAGCAGCCGTTGACGTTTTCCCAGAATTTTTCGTAGACCTCTTTGCGACAAAAAATCTCTTTTATGTAATTCCAAATGTGAAGTAAGTCTCCGTATCTTATTGGTGAAACTGAATACTTGAAATTCAACAGATCCGCAGTTTTTTTCTTTTTCTTGTCGAATAGCTGAGATGAATGAATTTTTTACCATAAAAACAAGTTTTTCTATTTTTTTCGTGGATTTGACCGATCAGGAAAAATAATAATTTAATTATTATTATATCAGTTATTTCCAGTTATTTGAATCTAGATACACAAAAATTTTTGATTTCTTCATATACAATATATTTTTTTTTTATTTTATCCAAATCAAATTCCAAATCAAATTCAAAATTTGATTTGGATAGAAAGGGATGATACATTTATGCATTCAGGGAAGAGAATAATTTTTTTTTTTTTACCTAAAAAGAGGATTCTGTCGATTTCTTACTAGATCCAATGGATACGTAATTAAATCGGTATCATGTACCAGAATGTAACATAGCGTATGCATATATTTTTCGGCTTTTATTTACCAAATATCTTCTGCGGTAGATATATAGGAAATATACTATTAAGTGATTCTGAACCGTGGATACATATGTATTCTTGACATACTGAAACGACTGCCGTTATTGGTATCAAACCAGTAACGATTCATACAAGCAAAATCTTCTAATCGATAATTGGGCCAAATAAACAATTTGAATTTAATGAAATTTTTTGCATCTATATTAAGATGCTTTTCCTCGTTCAAAAATTGTCCACAGTTTTTTATGTTGTTTTGATTGCAAAATATTGAATTTCTATTATCCACAACATTCCAATTCCGGGAATTGAAACAAATTAGAATTCTCAATTCTCTACGACATCTGGGGGATAGAATATTTTCAGGAACAAGGAAATCATAATGATTTTTGTTTCTATTCATAAGCGTATTGCTGTGTCGTGCAACGGATCCATCAAAATTCTTTTTATCAACATATCCATTTTTTATTATGCATTTTTCATTAATTTGGTGCTTATTCTTATCAACCAATGAAATACCTACAGTTTGATATATAATATATTTTCTATCTCTTTTCATAGATAGACGAATTGGTTCGATAATAAATATTCCCCTTTTTATCAATTCTGTAAGAGTTAGGTCTTTTTGAATCAACATTACATACGGATGCATTTCTCCTCTTTGAATTGAGGATATAGCAATTTCCTTTGGATCTATCAGTCTAAGTAGAAGACAATATACCTTGATATTATTGATCATTCTTTGACTCAAGGGGTCATCCCATCTTAATTGAAAAAGAAAATATTTTTTTAGGAAAAAATTAAGTTCTGCTTCTTTTTTGCTCTTGGATTGTTTTTTCTTTCTACCCTTTTTAATGTCTGCTCCCGTGTAATCTTCTTTTACATCTTTCTTTTCTTTTTGTTTTTGTAGATCTGATACAAGATCTCCTTGACCTTGTTGTTCGTTTTTTTTTTGGTTGGAATTTTCTAATTCAAGATATGCTTTTTTATTAGTTAATATAGGAAGATTTTTTTTTTTATTTACGTCGATCTTTTCACTTTGACTAATATTTTCACAGAAATTCAAAATTAGTAATTTGATTGGTATGATCCACGGTTTAATCTTATACGCATCAAAAAGTAGCACAAATTCTGGGAAAAACCAAGGTTCTATATTTGATATGGTACGATATAACTTTTCTTGATTCATTCCCATCCAATCAAAAAAAATTCTTTTTTGATTGGATGGGTTGATTTTATGATGAATCGTAAAAGAAAAAAGATCTTTTTTTTCAAATTTTTGAGAATTTTTAGTTTTAGCATTTTGATGAATCTTGGTGTCGATATGCGTATTGGTCCAGGTCTCAATATCGATATGATTTCTAATACAGAAATGGAGAATTCTCCAATCAAAAATTTTTCTATCTATATTTTTGTCTGTATCAATAATAGATCCTTTTTCTAAATAATAACTAATAGATATACTTATCAATCCATAAAATGATTCGGGTTTCGGTGTATTGAAATTATATGGAATTTTTTTGTCCTCTACTTGTAATGCTGATCCATAAATATAAGAGTCCTTACTATCCACATAATTTAAATATTTATATGATAAAAGATCATATCCGTAATGCTTTTTCAATTTGACTTTTTGACTCATCAACGAATCCACCGCATAGTAATTTTGTTTCATGTAATGAATTAATTGGTCTTTTTCTTTTTTATATAAATCCAATTTCATTGAGTTTTTCTTTTGAATCATACGACATTGATTGACTCTATTTCGCCACTTTTTCGCTACTAAGTGAGACCACTTAGTCTGAGATAAATTGTATTGATAATGACCCCTTAACCAAATTTTCCATTTATTCATTCCATACTTATCAATTTTCTTATGTCTTGATTGGGAATAAAATATTCCTCGTGTCGTACAATAATTCTTGATTATATCCTTAAGAAAAGAATAGGTGCCGTGATGTTGAAGTACAGATCTCAAATGATACCTGTTAAGTAATTGATTTTGTGATAATTTGTAAAATACATATGCTTGAGACAAGGAAGATAAGTCACAATAAATATTAGAATTATTATTAATGTTAGTATTAGAAAACGACTTTTTTATAGTAGAAATAAAGTTCATTGTATTTTGATTTGTGTTCTCAATTCCTTCTTGATTCGTTTCGTCGTTGAAAATGGATTTATTGATGATTTTTCTTATTGATTCAAAGAAAAGTTGTGCATTGATCCTTGGAATCTTAATGATACATAGTAATATATCCGTGTATATTTTTTCAATGAAGGATTTCATAAAATAATACGATTTGCGTATTAATCGGATATTTTTTCTTTTGAATTTTTGCCAAAAATCCTTCTGTGATTCCGATCTTTTATCATCACAAGTTAGAACTTTTTTTTTCTTGTCTTTTGTGATTCCTTCTATTTGAGTCCTAATTGTGGTTGTCTTATTAGCAAGATCTTTCATTTTTGTTTCTATGAGTAAATAATTTTCATTTACACAACTCGTGGATCGAATGCGAATGGTCGATTCGCGGATAATCTTATTATTTATATTGGAATCTTTTCTGTTTTCATTCGATTCATATACTTCCACCTTCCTCAATTTCAACAAGAAAAAGGGGTTTCTTTTTTCAAGTTCTTTCATTATTAGGTTTATAACTAGAACTATTTTGGCGACCCACCTTGTTTTTTCTTTTGAAACTTTTAGAAACCGCTTTTTTCTTTCTTTGAAAACCCTTATAACTTGAAAAATTTTCTTTTTCACTTTTATCATTTTTTTTTCGAGTTCTTTAAAAATGGGTTCAAAGAAAGAAGGTCGTTTTCGGGGAGACCCAAAAGGTAGTTCTGCTTCCCTTCCCCAGACTGTTAAAAAACAAAAATGATCTTTTTTCTCTTTTTTAGTAATTTGCTGATCTCTATGATGAGATCGTATCTTAGATCTTCGCCAAGGTTTCAGACAGAAAGGAAATAGAATCTTTATTTGAATACCATCTGTTAACCAATTTTGGGGAAATTCTGTTTCTGATAATTGAACACCATTATAGGTACATTTAACATGCATTTCTCTATTCCATTCCTTCAAATCCTCGTACCACTCGGGGAATTGCAATAATAACATACGTCCAATATTTTTAGCTATTATCAATAAGGGCAATATAACGTATTTTCTAAGAAAAGATTGGGTTACTAACATGAAACCCCTTATTGCTTGAGTAAATATAAAAGTATCCCAAGCTTCTGATATTGCTATTCGTTCATTTTCCTCTTCTTTCTCTTCATTTGTTTTCTCCTTTTCTTTTGTCTCTTCCTCCTCATCAAAATAAGAAATTTGCAATTCTGGGGTTTCCCCTACCCAATTCCTAAAAACTAGATTAATCGTTTCAGAGATATCAAAAAACGAAAAAAAAAATGTTTTGTCTATTCGATCCAAAAAAAGTGGAGAATGTACATTTGCTTGAAATATTTCCCAAGTAACTGTTTTACGTCTTTGAGCACGCATGGATCCTTCGATTATACCGCGGCGAAAATCTGATTGTTGTGAATAACGTATCAAAGCCACCTCCTCTTCTTCATCACTAGTGTTAGTATTACTAGTAGTATTATTACTAGCCCTGGAATTTGTACTTTGATCATTATCAGTATAAATTACCACGCGTTTGCCTTTTCTTGAACGAATTTCAGGATCCTCCGCCGATTCTTCTTCATCTTCTTCTTCCTCTTCTTCCAAATCGTCTGTCAATTTGTATGACCACCGAGAAACCTTTTTACTTATTTCTTCCATTCCAATGGATTTCTTTCTAATTCTTGTTAGATCGTTTGGATCGGTTGTAATTATATCGAATACAAATTTCAAAGATTTTGCTTGACTTTCTGAATCAATTCCTTGCGCGCGTTTAAAAGAAAATTTTTCGATTGAGGTTAACCCGATGGAATTCAATAAAAATTCCCCGCAAAAGTCAAACTTATTCTTTTGATGTTCAAATTCTCTAGAATCTTTATGAAATAGACCATGAATCTTATTTATCCAAAACATTTCTACGGTATCTTTTGTTGAAGTTATTAAATTATTCATGATTGCACGTGAATCAAATTTTTTTATTGTTCCTCGATGAGGTCCGTTCAAAAAAGGATCATACATTTTTGGCAAGTATTCTTGTTCATTTTCATCATCGCATAATCTAGTCCTTTTTTCTAGCATATCTAAAGCAAGAGATCCCTTCTCTTTTTCTAGTTCTAGAATTTTTATTCGACTTATCAATTCATTGTTCAAGTTGTATTTTTTTTGTTTATTGGTATAAACCCAATAATTATACAGGTTCTCGTGAGATAGTTTTTCTGTCGTGTACAAAGAAATTTTCCGTTCTATCATTTCTGAAAAAGTCGATAAACTGGGCGGATATGTAAAAGATATTATTTGTTTTCCATCACTTGGGCATATATAAAAAAAATATTGTGACATTTCGTTTCGTACAGCATTTTCAAATCGATCATTTTTTATATATCTCAACGGGCGATTCCATCGTTTATAATCGAAAAGAAAAGTGACAATAGGTTTTTCAAACCAGAAATAAGTTTTTTCATTTTTCTCTTCTTTAAGTTTTCCCAATACCCAATTATCTTGATGGGTATCAAGATAAGAATCTTCGTAAACTGGGTTATCTTTGTCTTGTTCGGTGGATCCCTCTTGTTCCTGTTTAGTCTTCTTCGTTTCGTAAGTTGTTTCTACATCGCTTTCTTCCTTTCTTTCTCCCCTTTCTTCCGTTTCTGAGGTTTCTTTCAGTTTCTTAGTGACAATAGGCGACGGCATTCTGCCTAAATAGTAGACACAGGTGATAAATAAGAGAATACTAAAGATTCGAGCCATAGAATTTCTCAATTCTGACACAAGGTACTTATTAGATCGAATCGAATGATTTTGCCGTATCCAGAATAATACCAATCCAACCCATTTCATGAATAAAATGTGACCAATTAACCAACCAACAAAACTACTTGTTACAAATAACATCTTGTTGTTGCATCGAAACATATAAATGTTGACTAATCTGGCTAACGTTGAACTTGGTAAAATGAAATGGTTGAATAATTGAAAAATTAGATTATTCAGGAATACACATTGAATGCTGAGATTACGCATTGAATTTCTGGTAGTAGATCCATAATAAAAA